TTCTACTTTACTCTTTTATTTTCTTTTAATAAATTTCCTATTATTAAATTAATATATTGTATTGAATTAAATACATATTAGTTAATTATTGTATTGAATTAAATACATATTAGTTAATTAAATATTAAATAATATGAGACTCGAAATGAAAGTACCCTTCTCGCATACATTCCCCATTACGTTGTCGGAACAAAAATATTGCATGTATCAATATGGATGGAAATATTTAGTACATGAAATAGCGATTTGCTAGATATATAAATAGATATATAAGATATAACTAATAAAACGGATCTTGTGTTCTGGAATTGGAATCAAAGAAAGATATTTAAAATGGCTCGTATGTTGTGACTTGGAATAAAGGTTTCTCGGTAAAGGAAGGGAATAGTAATTTATTCATTCCTAATTTATTCCTATAGAACGTCTAGGAACAAGAAGATAAAATCGGATATATCGACAGATTCCCGCGTAGTCCAAAGAAAAAAAAGATCCAATTTCATCTCTATCGAATTTTAATATCAGAATAGTGGATATAATTATGATGCAATGGGTTAGGTCCACTTACTTTTTATTTTGTTGATTTCTAATCGATTTAATTGGAATAATGGAAAATAGGAAAGGAATAGTAATATTTGAAGATTTAACGAGACGACTTATTCTTACATTCATTATAATATTTAATATTTCATTATAATATTTAATATAATATTTATAATAATTTTAATATAATATTTATAATAATTATATTATTTATTTAATAATTAATAATATATTTATTAATAATTAATAATATATTTAATTTATTAAAATAGCAAATTTAGAACCATACTATAATTAATTATAATGTTATAATTTTGATTATATATTAAAATATTAAATTAAATTATACGGTTTGTTACTTTTTTTTTTTATTACTTTATTACAAAGATCAACAATATCTTTATTCGCACTTCAAATATGAATACTACTGCCGGAGTTTTATGATTTATGAAAAAATCAAAGCCCCTTATCGGATTTGAACCGATGACTTACGCCTTACCATGGCGTTACTCTACCACTGAGTTAAAAGGGCTTGTTTGATCCAATTCCTGAATAAAGACACTATGAGTTTAGTATATATACTTATTATAATAGATGTACATAGATATATCTTATAATAAGTATAAGGGTTCATTCAGGAATGAAAAATTTTCTTTATCCAGTAAAAGTAAATTAAATAATTTAATATAATTTAATATAGAGTATATAATATAGGTAAAATAAAACGGTTTATTGATATTGGATTTGATAAATATCAATACAATGAATTGTTTCAAGACTATCCTAATTGACATCATAACTAAATTCATTTGAGTGATACATGTATCCACTAATTTAACATAGATCCAAGATATTTCATTGAATCATTGATAAAGAGATTCGGATAAAGAGATTCGGCGTGGCCTTTGAACCAAACTTTTATCGAAAAAAATTGTATAGAAAGAATCGTGAAAGACGGAAAGATCCTTCGTATCGAGTCATACCATTCCATTATATTGACAATTTTAAAAAACTATTCATACTATGAACATAGTATGATGGCGGTCGTGCAAGTCTGCCCCCATCGTCTAGCGGTTCAGGACATCTCTCTTTCAAGGAGGCAGCGGGGATTCGACTTCCCCTGGGGGTAGGGTACTACGAAAGGAAGTTGATCGTGGATTATCAATAAGCCTGGAATTGATTCTTCCTGGGTCGATGCCCGAGCGGTTAATGGGGACGGACTGTAAATTCGTTGGCAATATGTCTACGCTGGTTCAAATCCAGCTCGGCCCAATAATTTGCCGATCCGCCATGAAATGATATAATATAACCCATTTGTTGCTCTCCAGAAATGCCCGATCCCCCAATCCCAATACGGAAGAAATCCATTTTATGATATATCTATACCACTATTTATTTACTCTCTTTTTACAAGAAATTCTGATCTTGCTAATGATCTAGATTCATATCAGGATCCGTAACTATAAAGTAAAGTTTAAGGAAAAGAGTAAATAAAAAAAAACTTTTTTGATTGAACGAGTGATTATCCAATTGATTTGGCAATAACGAAAGGATTACTAGTAATACCGGCTGCTCTCACTAAAGTACATATACATATGGGTATCGATATATCACACTTGCAGCTCTGTTACAACACGCCAATTCTAATCGAAATTGAAAGGGTTAGAATGAAATCATAAAAATATGTATACTTTATTTTATTATGGTATTTACTTGGGATTGTAGTTCAATTGGTCAGAGCACCGCCCTGTCAAGGCGGAAGCTGCGGGTTCGAGCCCCGTCAGTCCCGACGAATCCAAATCCAATAAAAAACTATATCAATTCATCTCTCTATTTTTTGTGAAAAGAAGTCCAAATAACATAATTTCATTCCCAACAGCGATCCCTCTTCTTTTTTTCTTTTTCGTTTCCCATTTATCATCAACCAAATGGGGGAATTTCCATTTCTTCGACTAGTACCGATTCGATTGATGGGAGAGAGGCATATGTGGATTAGTACAATTATTATATTATTAGCATCAGATTCAGGATTCCACGGGATACCGTACTGTACTGGGTCTGGCTTTTTCAATTACTCCCGATCTGTGAAATATGAAATAGAGTAGAGTATTGTATGTTTCCCGGGAGTACATACATAAATGGAATTTGTACAATATAAAATAAATTGAACATAGTTACTGTGTATAGAATAGTATAGAATACTTTTATTTTAAGATTAAAATAAAAGTATATCCTTTTCGGGCCCTATTTTGTGTAACCTCAATTTCAAATTTTACTAATTTGAAATAATCTATCTCATTCAAATTTCGCATTGAGCTTTTGATATATGCGTCCCATTACTAATCCAATGAAAGAGGATATTCAAAAAATAAAGATCAAACAAGGATCACTTTTTTATTAGCGAGGTAATGAATTTTTTTTTTTTATAAGGGTTTTTCCTTGAAAGAACAAACTTTATAAATTTATATATAAATATATAAAAAAATAGTTAATTTGATGGAATATTCGATTTTTTTATACCGGAATTTGTACTCGTCTTTATCATACTTCTTTTGTTTTCCAAGAAGATTGGATCATTAAAAAAAGGAGTTTATAACTTAGCTCCTTCCTTTTTTTTTCATTGAGCTTCTATTGTTTGTTGGGGTTTGTTTAGAACCAATGGTAAGTGGAAAGGCGGTTAGATGATACTTCATCAGATGATTGTACAAAGAGGGCGGTAGGTTATAGAAAAGAAAGAATGGAAAAGAATGATAAATAAATAAAGGAATTATTGATTGTATTGGGAATCAAATTTTGAGTTCAGTATGGATAAAAGATCGTCCTATGTTATACTATTCAATTCTTGACGATGAATCGATTTGATAGCTCCGATATTGTTATTCATGATATTGATCCGATTCGATATCATCGAGATGTAATGCATCCCATTGAATTTACAGGCGAAAGATTTTTTATCTCTATGGGATTAACTCCCGAGTTATTGCGAATTAAAGAAAAATTAAACAATGAGATTATGGAAGTAAATATTCTCGCATTTATTGCTACTGCACTGTTTATTCTAGTTCCTACTGCTTTTTTACTTATAATATACGTAAAAACAGTCAGCCAAGGTGATTAATTTGAATTAAACTTGATTTTTTATTTCTTATCAATAATTGCAGAGAAGAAAAGGATAAAAATTTCGCGTCTTAAATGAAATGGGCAGACTAGAATCAGTCGTATTCTATGAGATACGATAGTATGGTAGAAAGATTCAGATATTTCTTTCTACCATACTATCTAGTATTGTTATTGTAGTGTATAAAGTTGTATTGTAATGCGGGTTAATTTAATATAGATTAATCTACAATAGTATCATCATATTCCTTTTCTATATATATAGAAATCGATTTAATTACGTATATATAATATATATAGTGATAATGTATATTCTATAGTATCCCAATTCTATTTCTTTGCTTTATCTATTTGTATTTCATTTTTATCTATTTGTATTTAATTTGTGTTGATTTCAATTAAATTAATTTGAAATAATCGAAAGCGACTTTTACGATTAGAATTCTGATTATTTTCAATATGAATCCCGATCGAAGAAGTCATTGATTGAGGAGTTGACAAATGATCCATGGGAACTTCTTCGGATTTCGAAAAGGATTAGTAAAACCCGTCGACTTTTAACGTTTGAACCATGATATGAAATGGGTTCAATAAAACAAGCAAAACATAAATAAAATTTCTAAAATAGTAAAACTAAAACAAGCGGCGCAATATGTGACTCGCCCAAGACAATATTTTAGGATGTGCAGTATCTCGTTGGACAACTACTATGTTGTTTCCCAATGTGTATCCACGTAATGGAATAACCGAATTGTTTTCTCTTTGATCTTTGAACAGTAAAGAGGTAAACAAAATAAAAAAAAGTTCCGTTCTTCCTCATGGTCCATATCTAACTTTGGTAAGAGTCAGTTCATCGAAATAGAAAATTTATGAAGAATTCAGTTGGAATAAATTTCCTACCATTTGTATTCCTTTTACTTTTTTTACTTTCAAAATACGAACACGGAAATAATTGAAATATTTCTTTGATTGAAAGAGTATTCTTCATATATATTTATTATTCATAGAATACATTACTCAACTAAAATCCAAGAGAATTTCGAAATGAAGATATTTTTCATTTCTATTTCAATTTAAAAATAAAATTTTAAATTGAAATAGTGAAATTTTAAATAAAAAAAACTTTGCCGAACGATCTATAAAAAAAAGTGATACTGTTTAGTTCCTAAACTCAATTAGTAGTACTTCTAGAGTCCACTCCTTCCCCATACTACTAGTGAAAGGGAAAACGTAAAGACTACCATTAAAGCAGCCCAAGCGAGATTTACTATATCCATGTGAATTATGTCCTCTATCTCTATGAAGGAATTATTCAATTATTGTTCACTAATAAATAATAGGGG